AAATGATATAAATACTACCGTTGCTTTGGCTTTACTCACATCAGTGGCATATTTCTATGCGGGTCTTACCAAAAAGGGATTAAGTTATTTTGGGAAATATATTCAACCAACCCCAATCCTTTTACCCATTAATATCTTAGAAGATTTCACAAAGCCATTATCACTTAGTTTTCGACTTTTCGGGAATATCTTAGCGGATGAATTAGTAGTTGTTGTTCTTGTTTCTTTAGTACCTTCAGTGGTTCCTATCCCCGTCATGTTTCTTGGATTATTTACAAGTGGTATTCAAGCTCTTATTTTTGCAACTTTAGCCGCGGCTTATATAGGTGAATCCATGGAAGGCCATCATTGAAATAGTCTTTTTTTCGCTTAGCACAAAGCAATGTATGTGCGACCCAAGATGATTTATTTAAGGAATAGAAATATACAAGGCTCTATATACGATAGAAAGTAATAGGAAAAAAATAAAAAATTACGATATTAGCGAGTTGTAAAAAAAAAAAAGGAAAGAGATCTTTTTCCTTTTTTTTTTTTTAGTCCACTTAATATCCTACTTTTCCCCGACGAATATTTACTTTCTATTATATATATTGGTCAGCCAATCTTCTTATTCAAAATCAGAATTTGAATAAGATATATTTTACGACGTGTGATTAAATAAAAATACGGGAGAAGCGCTTCTACTTTACGGTTGATTTTATTCAACAATTGACCAAAAGAAAATATTTAGAAATAATAAATTGCATGAACTTAGATCAATAAAATAATAATATTTCTATGCCATAATTCGGACTAATCAATTTAATTTGCCATTTAGATCGTATTCCGCTGGAATAATGATAAACAAAACGGGATTCCTAAAAAAATGGATTGATTCTCGAATCCGATTGAATCTAATGGTTTACGTTATGGAAGAAAGACATGTATATGTGATATTAGATATTGACTCGTTATATATGAACTAAAGATATATTTCATTTGTCCGCGGCTGTGTGTGGGTTCTAATAGAAGTCCTTTCATACCTTGTGGCTGTCAATGTTGAAAAAGGAGATGAAATCAAGAAAAGATGGAAGAGTTGAAATAACAGTTCGGAACTAAGAAATGGAAGAACTAAAGTTCTATGGATTCACAAAAACTCTGTGGATAGAAACGAAAAAAGAGATATCGAAGTAGTTCTGATGATTCAATAATATTCTTACTTAAATTCGAAGTTCTTAGTTAATTCGACTGGATGAATCCTATCGATGGAATAATTAAGTCCTAATTCATTGGTTGATTGTATCATTAACCATTTCTTTTTGTTGGTACGAGGAACTTATCATGAATCCACTGATTTCTGCTGCTTCCGTTATTGCTGCTGGGTTGGCTGTAGGGCTTGCTTCTATTGGACCTGGAGTTGGTCAAGGGACTGCTGCGGGTCAAGCCGTAGAGGGTATCGCGAGACAGCCTGAGGCAGAGGGAAAAATACGAGGTACTCTATTGCTTAGTTTAGCTTTTATGGAGGCTTTAACGATTTATGGGTTGGTTGTAGCACTAGCACTTTTATTTGCGAATCCTTTTGTTTAATCTTAGAAATAGGAAAAATACATATTTTCCTATTTTATTGCCTTGGACTTCTCGTTTGCTTTTTCAAATTAGATCAAGATTTCACTCCTACAATTTCTTATTCGTTGAAAAAATAACCTACGGGAAGGGCTGATTTGCAGATGAGGAATTAGTATACCGACTCGCTTTCATCCTTCCCGTTCGTAGTCCAGAGGTGTTGCACCAACGAGGGGGTAATTCATACTTTAACTCGAATATTTTTTGACTCGATTTCAAAAAAAAAGAATAAATAAAAAGGGGGCAAAGTGATAGAAAAAGAGCTCTCATCGATTTTTTAGTCTATCTATAAGAGGAGATTATATGAAAAATGTAACCGATTCTTTCGTTTCTTTGGGCCACTGGCCATCTGCCGGGAGTTTCGGATTTAATACCGACATTTTAGCAACAAATCCAATAAATCTAAGTGTAGTGATTGGTGTATTGATCTTTTTTGGAAAGGGAGTGTGTGTGAGTTGTTTATTTCAAGAATAGGCTGGATCCAATCCGCTGTACCCTTTTCCGTTAGAACTAGGAAAGAAAGGTGCATGACCCCGCGAATTACTTCTTAAGAAATTATATGTAAGAACCACAGCATTTCGTGATTAATTGGCAAATCCACCTTAGATTCTCTAGCAACCAATAATGTGGGCCTGTTAAGATGGTTAAAGCAAACCGTTTGAAGTCGAGACACAGCGCGGTACTCTTTCTACCACTATGTTAATATAGAGATGGTGAATATTTTATCGATATAGAGCACTCATCTTGATAAAATAATTCGAACCGCTTCTTCTAAAAAAGAGCATTTTCCCTCTTTTATCCAATGCTGAATCGACGACCTGTGTCTTATGTATAAGTAAGAAGCGTTTTTTGGATTTGAACTGAAGAAAAAAAACAACTTTGCTGACAATTACATATT